ATGAGCCTATCCTCTCTTTTCTGTTTATATTCAAACATATTGAGACTTATAAAAGACTAGAATATAAAAATATATATATATATTAATTAGTGAAAAGGACTCTTCTGACCAGACAAAAATCTAGAAATAATTGTCAGCAAAGTTGTTTCTTTCTTTATTCATACTTGCTTGTTCTTTATTTTTTTGAATTCAAAAAGATTTCATTAAATAAAAAAAAAATAAAAAAAGCAAATTGAAAATTCAAATTTCTCTTTTTTTTTTCAAATCCAAAAAATTTCTCTTTTTTTTATAAAGTAGGTCCTCATTTCGGCATTGGATAAAAAACAAGGTGTTGACCTCTTTTCTTTCCAGTAAATGGTTCAAATCTTTTTATCGATATGAGTGTTCTATATCAAAAAAATTCTCAACTATGCATTTTGAAACCATTTGGATACTAACGTAGTCGTGGCTAACGTAGTCGTAGAAAGAGTACCATTTTGCCTGTACTTCAAGCAGTTTAGCTTTAACCATGTTAAAGATCTCAAATTATTTTGATTGGTTTTGATAGAGAATCAAAGTTATTTCACCAATAAATAACGAAATGCTATAGTTCTTACATATGATTTCTGAATTGATTCAGAAGTAATTCGTCGAGATCATACACCCTTTTCCTTTTCCAAAAATAAAAGGAAGTGAAGCCGGATGAATCCAACTTTTTCTCGAAATAAACAACTCGCACACACTCCCTTTCCAAAAAAAATCAATATACCAATCACTACAATTAGATTTATTAGATTTGTTGCTAAAATATCGGTATTAAACCCGAAACTCCCGGCTAATGACCAGTGACCTAAGAAAACGAAAGAATCGGTTACATTTTTCATATGTTCTCCTCTTATAGATAGGACTAACAAAGAAAAAGGTTCTTTTTCTATCACTTCACTCACCCTTTTTTGATCAATTTCTTTTTTTTGGGGGGAATATCTTAATCTTATTTAAGATTAACTCATTTGAATTATGAAGTATCTCTCATCCCTTGAGATTTTTACTAAATAAAGTAATAGGAAAAAAGTTTCTATTATAATAAGCTAAGTACAGACGAGCCGATCTGGGAATCTCTCATCCATAAATTAAATTAGTCCTTTTATAGAATAAAGGTTCAACAAATACAAATAACTTTATATAATATAAGAAAAAATTGTTGATATAATTCGAAGAAAAAAACACAGTTGAAAGTTTTCAAAATACCAAAAAATAGATAATCTAAATCTAAGTGACTTTTTTTTACTATTGCTAGGATTAAACAAAAGGATTTGCAAATAAAAGCGCTAATGCCACAACCAGTCCATAAATTGTTAAAGCTTCCATAAAAGCTAGACTAAGCAATAAAGTACCTCGTATTTTACCCTCTGCTTCTGGTTGTCTCGCAATACCTTCTACAGCTTGACCTGCAGCAGTGCCTTGACCAATCCCAGGCCCAATAGAAGCAAGCCCCACAGCCAATCCAGCAGCAATAACAGAAGCGGCAGAAATCAGTGGATTCATAGTAAGTTCCTCGCACTAAAAAAAGAAAAGGTTAATGATACAATCAACCAAAGAATTATTACCTAATTTTATAATAGGTAAATCTATTAGCCGAAATAACTAAAAATTACGAATTGAAATAAATAATATTTTGGAATTGAATTGTCAGAACTTTTTCGATATTTCCTTTTTCTTTTCTATTTATGATGGAATTTTTTTAATATAAAAAAGTTTTCATTTTTCTATATCTTTCTAACCACTCTTTCATTTAATTCTTTCTTTTTACTCTTCCTTCGAGATCCTTTAGTTCATCTGTTTTTTATTGAATATAAAATCACAGAAGAAACAGACCACTTATATCCTAATCTATTTTTTTAGGAAAAAAATGCATATTTATTTAATATAATATATATATTAATTAAGTATATATTACTTAGTGATATTCATAGTGTTATTTACATCTCATATTGCATAGAAATGCAGTTTTTCCATCAACAGTCCATATTGAGACTTACCATAAAAATTCTTCAAAACACATAAAAAAAATGATTGGACTTTTAAGAATTTAATACTTTTAGTGTAATCTTTACAAATTCGAATTCGATAATATCGTCCATTCCTTCTCTCTCCTATGTTTAAATCGTGCTCTATCTTCCTATATTTTTCTATATAGTATATTCTCAATTTCGATTAGCAAGCAGATTTTCTTGAATCATATAGGAATTGGGATAAGCTAAAAAAAAGACTATTTCAACGAAAAGAAAACTAGTCAATGATGACCCTCCATGGATTCTCCTATATAAGCTGCTGCTAAGGTTGCAAAAATAAGAGCTTGAATACCGCTTGTAAATAATCCAAGCAACATGACAGGTATAGGAATTACTAAAGGGACTAAAGAAACAAGAACAACAACTACCAATTCATCAGCTAATATATTTCCAAAAAGTCGAAAACTCAGAGATAAAGGTTTTGTGAAATCTTCTAGAATATTAATTGGTAAAAGGATTGGAGTTGGCTTAATATATTTCTCGAAATAACTCAATCCTTTTTTGCTAAGACCCGCATAAAAATATGCCACTGACGTGAGTAAAGCTAAAGCAACCGTAGTATTTATATCATTAGTGGGGGCGGCTAACTCCCCATGAGGTAACTCTATGATTTTCCAAGGAAAAAGAGCACCTGACCAATTAGAAACGAAAATAAATAGGAACATAGTTCCTATAAAGGGAACCCAAGGACCATATTCATCTCCAATCTGAGTTTTGCTTAAATCCCGAATAAATTCAAGAATATATTCAAAGAAATTCTGACCATCAGTCGGAATGGTTTGTGGATTCCGAACAGCTATGATGACTGACACTAACAAGATTGCAATTACAATCCAAGAAGTGATAAGTACTTGGGCATGGATTTGTAAACCTACTATTTGCCAATAGAGATGTTGGCCTACTTCTACAGCAGATATCTCAAATAACACATTATATGCTCTAATGGAAGATGATATAACATTCATAATTTCTTTTCCTCTGATATAATTTCGACTTCAAAAAATCAAAAAAGGAACCATTTTTTTTTCAATTCAACAATTTAAGTATCCTATATTTAGGATACCAAAAAATTCTTTTGTATCCTATACAAAAGAATTCTTAGTGTATAGGAAGAATCAATTGAATTGACCAAGTTTGTTATCAATTAGAATAAGAAAATTGATAATATCTCGACCTGAAATAATCTCGTGATCCCCATATTTTAGAAGAAAGAATCCAATTAGGTCGCGGATTTTTTTTATTTGATTTTTCTCAAAATCAGGATTGCTACAAGCAGTAGCAATCTGGGAACATCGTTTATTTATGTTTTCATCCCAATCTGATTGATCTTCAAATGATCATCAAGCCTTTTTATGGAATTTAGGCAGTCTCGCTGAGAATTTGGTCTAGAATGAGGACCATAATTCATACATAAATAATCTTTGGATTCTGATATACAAGGCTTGTTTTCGCAGACTTTTGCCATAAGATAAAGCAATAACAAAAAGTGAAAACCTTTGTCAAATTTTTTAAACAAGATTCGTGGCTTTATTATGTTTCTAAGAAGTTTTTGAATAGTTGGCATAAAATGTTTCTCTCTTTTTCTTTGAAGTTTTAATAAAATATGTTTTCTTTGTTGGAATCTTGTTAGAATTTTTTTTTGAATTGATTCTATTAATGAATTTTTTCTCCTATTATATTAATGGATTTTCTCTGTCCTATTAACTTAACGAATTAGCTATTTTCGAAAAAAAAAGGTTTGCACTCATTGGAAGATCAGAATAGACAGATAAAAAAGCTGATCCCAATTTATTGCTGCAATGATTAATTGCATATTCATTTTGATTTTGGAAGTAACTAGAATATTCTATAAGGCATCCATTTTTCGAATTGAATTCAAATGAAGGAATCAAAACTCTTTCAATTCGAAGTTATATCTCTGTTCTATTTTTTTTTTCATTCATATATTTTATCTATCTCAAGGAAAGATTAAGTAATCAAAATCGTATCAATTAAGACATATATCATTTTCTTATTTCATTTATATATTGAATAAATATACATATGATATAATCTCCACACTAAAATGGGATTAGGTTGAATTCGTAGATTTTTTGTTTCTTTTTTTTTTTTGAATTCCAATTCTATTTTGAATATATAGAAGTTTTTTTATATTAAACCAACCTTAGCTTGAAAATAGACCTTAGTTTCGATTCAAAATCAAAATAAACAAAAATAGTCGCGATTATATTATATTTTTATATATAGCTGTTTTACTTGTTAAGAAAAAGGATCAAAAATATTCTTTCAGTATTTTTTTTTTTGAAAACCAGAAGATTTTCAATTTTCAATTATAGAGAATCTATAGAAAAGAAAAAAAGCCCGCTATCGGAGTTGAACCGATGACCATCGCATTACAAATGCGATGCTCTAACCTCTGAGCTAAGTGGGCTCACATAAGAAAAAAATTGTCGAAATTCAAAAAATCTCAGATCTGAATTTGGAATTTCGATATTCTTTTCATATGTTAAGTTAAACTATATAATTCATAGCTTTTTAGTTTGAAATCCCCTTTTTCAAGAAAAAAATAGTAAATAGTTTATTCACTATGATATGTTTATCATATGTTTCAATATAATGAAATTCAACTGAAGATTCTATATCTATCTATATTAAAATATGTTATATAAAATTTAAAAAGATTGGTCTTAATAAAAAAAAAAAGAAGAATAGATAAAGATACAATCTGAGATTCGATTAAATCAATTTTTGAGTTTCATTTGAAAAAATTGAGTAAATTGAAAAAAAAAAAAATGTAGAACTTTCGATTATTGAAAATCAATGATAGAACTTTAGACTATTTAAAATCAATAATTAATTAATAAAATCATTTCTAACTAAACTAAACTAAAAAAAAAATGAATAAATGGAAAAGAAATAATAATTATAGTAGAGAAATAGATAAAAATGAAAATTGCATTTTAGTCTCAAAAAAAGGAGAAAGAAAAGGGGATATGGCGAAATTGGTAGACGCTACGGACTTGCATTGGATTGAGCCTTGGTATGGAAACTTGCTAAGTGTTAACTTCCAAATTCAGAGAAACCCTGGAATTAAGAATGGGCAATCCTGAGCCAAATCTTTCATTTTGAGAAAATGAGAGATATAAAATATTTCTTATTTTTTATACGAAATAAAATATTTCTTATTTTTTATAAGAAATAAAATATTTCTTATCTAATATTAAAGATAGGTGCAGAGACTCGATGGAAGTTTTTCTAACGAATAAAGTTTATTATGTTGCATTACTAAAATATCTTTATCGAAATAAGAGAAAGGATAGCCGTCTATACCAAACAAAGACGTACGTATATATACTCAATGATCAAATTATTGATCATAATAACAATCAAATCATATTTTTCATGTCAATAAAGAAATTGACAATGATTATGGAATAGCAAATTCAGGAATTTTTTATGAATTCCATAAATTATGAATTATTTATGGTAAATTGATTCAAATATGAAGTTTAATGAGAAAAAAACTCAATTTTTAGTAATCAATTTATTCTATTTATTTTATTCATTATAGAGTTTGTTAGATTGAAAAAATGATGATAAATCAAACGAGAATAAAGAGAGAGTCCATTCTACATGTCAATATCGACAACAATGAAATTTATAGTAAGAGGAAAATCCGTCGATTTTTTAAATCATGAGGGTTCAAGTCCCTCTATCCCCAATAAAAAGCCCATTTGATTTTCGAAATATTTCTTCTTTATTTTATTTTGATGAAAAATGAAAAGAAAATTCACTATCTTTTCTTTTTAATTTGAATTCGTTCAATTTTTTCATTTCGCAAATAGATCAATAGATCTGAAAAATAAATAAATATTATGCTTATTTATATAATAAAATATAAGCATATGAAAAGATTCTAAGCATATGCATAGAATCATTATTCTATGATGAAATCATTACCAATCATATCATTATCTTAAACATTGATTATTCAATTTTTTGAATAAATTTTTATTTTATTTGAGCTTCTTTATTTAATTGATGTAGATACAAGGGCATAGGTACGAGTATTCTACTCGGGTGATCCACAAGAAATGGTCGGGATAGCTCAGTTGGTAGAGCAGAGGACTGAAAATCCTCGTGTCACCAGTTCAAACCTGGTTCCTGGCAAGACAAAAATAGATTGGGTAAGAATTAATAAATCTATATATATATTGATATATGATTGGTATATCAACTCGATTTTTTATTTAATATTAAAAAATATTAATATATTATTATATTATTATTTGAATATAATGTTTTTTCGTCTTTTCTATATCTTTTCTATATTATATATAGATATATATAAAAATCATTTTAAAAAGAGAATAATATTTATTCTCGAAATTAAAAAAAGAACTCTTTAGTTTTAGATAAAGAGTTATAAGATAAGAATATATAGACAGAATGCATTTTAAAATTTGATACCTTGTTTTTATTTCTGAATTTCATATTTATTTATTTTTCTATTTCTTTCTTGCTTACCTTATTTTCTGAGGTGCAATTCTAAAATCTTCAGCTATATAGAAAATAAATGAATAATTTCTTTCTAAAAAAATCTAAAGACTTTTTTATATCCATTTTATATCCATGATGCGAATAAGAATCTAGCAGTTACTTTTTTTATTTCATGTAAAATAGAATTTCAAAATATTCATTGACTTTAATAATGAAATTGGAAGTCGTGTCATATAAGTGAACATTAGTTTCTTATCATTCAAAGGGCATCTTGTATTTCATAGAAATTTGGAGTAATATAGTCCTTACGCAAGGGCCAGCCTATCCAACTTTCAGGCATTAAGATACGTTTAAGGCGTGGATGATTATCATAAGAGATTCCCAATATATCATAAGATTCGCGTTCTTGAAAATCAGCACTTCTCCAAATCCAGAAAACAGACGGAATTCTAGGATTATTCCTTGACACAAATACTTTTATACATACTTCTTCTGGATTATATATATCATATTGTATTCTTGTAAGATGATATACGCTACCTAAAAACCCCCCTGGTGCTACATCATAAACACACTGAGAGCGTAAATAATTGTAACCATATACATATAAAATGACAGCAATGGAGTCCCAATCCTCGACCTTTATTTGTAAGGTTTGTATTCCTCGAGAATCAAAGCCTAAAGATCTATGAACCAGTTCATTATTGACTAGCCAATCAGATAAATAATTTTGCAAAGAATCCTTCTCCATTCTATTGATCTCTCTCAAATTTTTATAAGTATTTCACCAATAAAATTGGAAAGTAAAGGTTGACTTGCTCTTTCTTAATTCTACAAAAAATAACCTTACCTAATTAACTGTAGGAAAATACTGAATTTTTAGATTTTATATTCGAAGATATCTCTGAAGTAGATTGTGATTTATTTAGAAATCCTTGATCGTAATTTCCAGTATGATTACTACGTTGAACATGAAATTTATGATTAGTAGTAAAACATCGATTTTCTTCTTGAGATCTAGTTCTATCTTCAACTATTTCTCGAGATATCTTTTTACGAAGTTTTGTTATAGCATCTATAACTGCCTCTGGTTTAGGCGGGCATCCCGGTAAATAAACATCCACAGGAATTAGCTTATCAACTCCCCGAACAGTAGTATAAGAATCAGTACTGAACATTCCCCCTGTAATAGTACAAGCTCCCATAGCAATGACATATTTTGGTTCAGGCATTTGTTCATATAATCGTACTAAAGAAGGAGCCATTTTCATTGTTACAGTACCAGCTGTTAAAATTAGGTCCGCTTGCCTAGGACTTGATCTTGGTACCAATCCATAACGATCAAAATCAAATCGCGAACCTATTAATGAAGCAAATTCAATGAAACAACAACTAGTACCATATAAAAGAGGCCATAAACTGGAAAGTCTTGACCAATTTGAAAGATCATTTGATGTAGTTGAAATAACTGAATTGGAGGTTGTTTGATCAAGTAACGAAAAGTCAATCAAATTCATAACTGTCTTAATGGGATTTTGTCCTTGTTTTTTTTTCCGTTTTTCTGAATATTTAGTTAAGACCATTCTAATGCTCCTTTTCGCCATGCGTAAACTGAACCACCAATTAGGATAAGCACGAAAATAAAAGCTTCGATAAATAAAGATACACCTAATACATCGAAGCTCATTGCCCACGGATAAAGAAAAACTGTTTCAACATCAAAAACAACAAAAACAAGAGCAAACATATAATAGCGAATTCGAAATTGTAACCAAGCATCTCCCATAGGTTCTATACCTGATTCATAACTAGAAAGCTTTTCAGGTCCTTCACGAATCGGGGCTAAAACTCCTGAAATCCAAAATGCTAAGATAGGAAAAAGGCTTGATATTATGAGAAATGCCCAGAAAATATCATATTCATGAAGCAGAAACATAAATGTACTCCTTCGTATAAAATGGAAATATACTGAATTATTTGATTCGAATTGGCATTGTTAATTCAAACAGAACTTCTTCTCCTAAGTAAAAGAAGGATATATATATTTTTATGAATTGACTTTGTTTGTGACATGTCTCGTTTAAAGATTCTATTTGATTCAAGGAATCCTGGTTTCATTTTGAACTTCCATTCTAGTTAGATATGGTGTAAACATAAGATCTTCTTAGACAGAAGAGAAATTTTTCTCTCATTTGGTTTCACCTTCTCTTTTTTTTTTTATAATTCTATCTTTTATTCCATTTTAAAGTTCTATCTTTTATTCCATAAGATAGAATAAATAAAAAAATATCTTAATTAAAAAATTACAAAAAAATTACATAGTAAAAGACTATTAAGAATATAAAAACTTAATAGAATTTAATAAACTCTAAACAATAATTAGATTATTCGGGATACTAATCTTATCTTAATATCTTTTAAGATATTTTGAAAGAGAGTTCTATTTTCTCTTTCATATCTTTCTATTTTGAAAACTCTTTCAAAAAAAAAGTTTTGAAAAATGAAATGGATTAGGGCTATACGGACTCGAACCGTAGACCTTCTCGGTAAAATAGATCGAACTGAATTTCTTATCGAAATGATTCGAACTGTTTCAAAGACCCAACATGCAGTTTGTTGCATTGGGCTCTTTCATTAACTGAAAGAAAATCAGTTAATCCACCATATTATTTCTCATATTATTTCTTTATGGGAAAAATCAAGATAAAAAGATGGTTCCATGTACTCTGATTCATTATGGGTATCCTGATCTAAGAGCAATACCAAAGTTTTTCAAAGAAGGGTTACTTTGACTTAGGTCTGCCTTCGGCCTATTTCACCTATTTGAAATAAATAGAATCTCTATCGTTCCGCTGTATGTAAGAGTCGAATATGAGACTTTATACACCTTAAAGTTCATAGGACGAAAAGAGTTTTTTTGAGATCCTTATACTCATTATGCCTAGCATTGAATAGATTAGCTATTAACCTTATCAACTAACAAATCAATGAGTGGTTTTATTCGATTTTGTATCGAAAATCACATCAAAATCATACTAAACCGACTATTTGTCAGGCTATTGTTCTCCCTTATTTTCAATATAAGGAGTAAGACATTGATTTTTGAATAAGACTAATCATGTTCATTGCATGCTTCTTTGAAAAACATTGGCGCACGTGTAAACGAGGTGCTCTACCAACTGAGCTATAGCCCTTGTACAAAAAATCTTAATACAAAAAAGATTTTTTGTCAAGTCTAATCCATATCCTAATCCATATGATAAATCTCTGATCTATTTACTGTTAATAGATTGGTATTGTTTAGAAAGAATATTCTATTTATAATTAGAAAAGAAAATTGATATTTTGTTTTGAATTACCTACTTAACTCAGTGGTTAGAGTATTGCTTTCATACGGCAGGAGTCATTGGTTCAAATCCAATAGTAGGTACAACTTATTAGATACTGACCCTGGTATCTAATAAGTTTTTCTACTTAATTAATCTTTTCCTTGTATCTGATTTTTTGCAATTTGAAGAAGACAGTCTCAAAAAAAACTTGCATAAAACTTATTTGGATTTGATGTATTGACTAGTTTTGAAATAAAATGTTAAGAAATAACATTAACAGCCTCTACTCGTGTCCTAGCTCGTCTAAGAGCTAGATTCGCTTCAATCAGTTGTCTCTTACCCTTAGCTTTACTCAAGTTAGCTTCAGCTATTTCAAGAGCTTCTTGAGCTTCTTGCGGATCAATGTCAGTACTTATCTCTGCATCATTTCCTAAAACGATGATTTCATTATTTCCAATTCTGGCAAAACCACCCATTAGAGCCACCCTTAACCATTGGTCGTTGATGCGTATTCTCAAAAGACCTATATCGACAGCTGTGGCAATAGGAGTATGGTTTGGTAATATACCAATTTGACCACTATTTGTAGATAAAATGATTTCTTTTACTTCTGAATCCAAAATAATTCGATTAGGAGTCAGTACACAAAGTTTTAAGGTCATTTCTTCAAATTGCTCTCTACTTCACTTCTAAATTGATAGCTTTCGCGGTAGCTTCATCGATGTTACCCACCAAATAAAAAGCTTGCTCGGGCAAAGCGTCTAATTCTCCAGAAAGGATCAGTTGAAACCCCCTAATAGTTTCTGCAAGACCAACATATTTTCCTGGAGAACCAGTAAATACTTCTGCCACGAAGAAGGGTTGTGATAAGAAACGCTCAATTTTTCGTGCTCTTGCTACAGTTAAACGATCCTCCTCGGATAATTCATCCAATCCGAGAATTGCTATAATGTCCTGAAGTTCTTTGTAACGTTGTAAAGTTTGCTTAACTCTTTGCGCAGTTTCATAATGTTCATTGCCAACAATGTTTGGTTGTAACATAGTTGACGTTGAATCTAAGGGACTCACTGCTGGATAAATACCTTTGGCAGCTAATGGTCTTGATAGTACGGTAGTAGCATCTAAATGTGCAAATGTTGTAGCAGGAGCAGGGTCAGTCAAGTCATCCGCAGGTACGTAAACTGCTTGGATTGAAGTTATAGCTCCCTTTTTGGTAGAAGTAATTCTTTCTTGCAAAGAACCCATTTCTGTACTAAGGGTGGGTTGATAACCAACGGCGGAAGGCATTCTACCTAATAAAGCGGATACCTCTGATCCTGCTTGGACGAAACGAAAGATATTGTCAATGAATAGAAGCACATCTTGTTTATTAACATCTCGAAAATATTCTGCCATAGTTAGGGCAGTTAAACCAACTCTCATACGAGCTCCCGGGGGTTCATTCATTTGACCATAGACTAGAGCTACTTTTGATTCCGAAAGATTTTTTTCATTAATCACTCCGGATTCTTTCATTTCAATATAAAGATCATTTCCTTCACGAGTACGTTCCCCTACTCCACCAAATACGGATACACCTCCGTGAGCTTTAGCAATGTTGTTGATCAATTCCATGATCAGTACTGTTTTACCTACTCCAGCTCCCCCGAATAGTCCTATTTTTCCTCCACGACGGTAAGGAGCTAAAAGATCTACTACTTTAATACCTGTTTCAAAGATTGATAATCTTGTATCTAATTCTACAAAGGCGGGTGCAGATCTATGAATAGGAGATGTTTTACTAATATCTAAAGGGCCCAAATTATCAACAGGCTCTCCAAGAACGTTGAAAATTCGTCCGAGGGTTGCTTCACCAACTGGAACACTTAGAGCAGCCCCTGTATCAATCACTTCCATTCCTCTCGTTAAACCATCTGTAGCACTCATAGCTACAGCTCTAACTCGATTATTTCCTAATAATTGTTGCACCTCACAAGTAACATTAATCTGCTGACCAACCGTATATGAACCTTTAACTACCAAAGCATTATAAATATTAGGCATTTTGCCCGGAGGAAAGACAATATCGAGTACTGGGCCAATAATTTGAACAATATGCCCTATATTTTGTGTGGAAACCACAGGATTAGAATTAGTAGGATTCATAATTATAAAAAAATGAAATATTTTGCAGTTTTTTTCTTTTTTTTTTATAGTACCAAAGCAAAAAGCAATGTTCGATAGCAAGCTGATCAATTAATTCAATAAAAAATAAAAAGGAAATAACTTTTTATTTAGTTAACGATCTAAGCGATTGAATCTTATTCAATTCTTTATTTATTCAATTTCAATGAGTTCATTCTTAGGTTCAGTCAATGTTTCTTTATTTTTTCATATAGATTTCTATTTTTAAATTCTTTCGTGGATGAATTATACTTATTTTCTAGGATTTACATATAAAAAACATATTACTGTCAAGAGGGAAGTGTCAAGAGGGAAATCCGTATTGAAATATTTTGATTTCAAATAAGAAATAGATTCTAAAAATCTCATTAGAAATTTATCAATTTGCAAAACAAGATTCGCTTGCACTATATATATCAAAGAGCATATAATAAGGGTGTATTTGGTGCATCAAATACACTCAAAAAAACCTCCAAATGATATGTTAACATAACAATTAAAAATCCTAATTGATTTTTTTTTTGAAATGAAAGATTTTTACTCCATTGAAAATCCATCTCGAGTAGATCTTGTTCTTTTGACAATTCTTAATTCATAAGTTGTAGAAAGGGGCTTATGTCACCACAAACAGAGACTAAAGCAAGTGTTGGGTTTAAAGCAGGGGTTAAAGATTACAAACTTACTTATTATACTCCTGAGTACGAAACCAAAGATACTGATATCTTGGCAGCGTTCCGAGTAACTCCTCAACCCGGAGTCCCCCCTGAAGAAGCAGGAGCTGCAGTAGCGGCGGAATCTTCTACTGGTACATGGACAACTGTTTGGACTGATGGACTTACCAGTCTTGATCGTTACAAAGGGCGATGCTATCATATCGAGCCTGTTGTTGGAGAAGAAAATCAATTTATTGCCTATGTAGCTTATCCTTTAGACCTTTTTGAAGAAGGTTCTGTTACTAACATGTTTACTTCTATTGTAGGTAATGTATTTGGTTTCAAAGCCCTACGAGCTCTACGCTTGGAAGACTTACGAATTCCCCCTGCTTATTCAAAAACTTTCCAAGGCCCACCTCATGGTATCCAATCTGAAAGAGATAAGTTGAACAAATATGGTCGTCCTCTATTGGGATGTACTATTAAACCAAAATTGGGATTATCCGCAAAGAACTACGGTAGAGCATGTTATGAATGTCTACGTGGTGGACTTGATTTTACCAAAGATGATGAAAACGTAAACTCACAACCATTTATGCGTTGGAGAGATCGTTTCTTGTTCTGTGCCGAAGCAATTTATAAATCACAGGCCGAAACAGGTGAAATCAAAGGGCACTACTTGAATGCTACTGCAGCTACATCTGAAGAAATGCTCAAAAGAGCAGTATTTGCTAGAGAATTGGGAGTTCCTATCATAATGCATGACTACTTAACCGGGGGATTCACTGCAAATACTAGTTTGGCTTTTTATTGTCGTGATAATGGTCTACTTCTTCACATCCACCGCGCAATGCATGCAGTTATTGATAGACAGAAAAACCATGGTATGCATTTCCGTGTACTAGCTAAAGCATTACGTATGTCTGGTGGAGATCATATTCACGCTGGTACAGTAGTAGGTAAACTTGAAGGGGAACGTGAGATGACTTTAGGTTTTGTTGATTTATTACGTGATGATTATATTGAAAAAGATCGTAGTCGTGGTATCTTTTTCACTCAAGATTGGGTCTCTATGCCTGGTGTTATACCTGTGGCTTCAGGGGGTATCCATGTTTGGCATATGCCTGCTTTGACCGAAATCTTTGGAGATGATTCCGTACTTCAATTTGGTGGAGGAACCTTAGGGCACCCTTGGGGAAATGCACCTGGTGCAGTAGCTAACAGGGTGGCTTTAGAAGCGTGTGTACAAGCTCGTAATGAAGGACGTGATCTTGCTCGTGAAGGTAATGAGATTATTCGAGCAGCAGCTAAATGGAGTCCTGAACTAGCCGCTGCTTGTGAAATATGGAAAGCAATCAAATTTGAATTCGATCCGGTAGATAAACTAGATAAGACGAAATAGAAAGATCAAAAAAAACGCACATAATTCAGTAAGTTCTACCATAATTCAGTAAGTTTTATTAAATTGATTGCAATTCAACTCGGCCCAATCTTTTCCTAAAAAAAGGATTGAGCCGACTCAAATACGGATTTGATGAGAGCATGTGCTATGGCTCGGTCAATCCTATTTCCGATAGGAGTGGTTGACAATGGGATCACATCTTTCCCATTCCTGAGCTATCCATAATAAAAAGTACGAAAAGAAGGCCCGACTCCAAGTTGTTTAGGAGTAGTGGCCTTGAATTTTTCGACCCTATTAGCCTATTAGTTAGTAGGCAGGGAAGGGATATAACTCAGTGGTAGAGTGTCACCTTGACGTGGTGGAAGTCATCAGTTCGAACCTGATTATCCCTAACCTAAAGTCAATCTGAGTTATTCTATTTGGGCTTAGTTCCCCGCCGTGATCGAACGAGAATGAATAAGAGGCTTGTGGGATACATATCGTATGTATAGTGTTTCTATATTCTTGGTATGGTGTATCTGTATTATTGAAAGCAAACTCCAGCGCACAAATACATCCTGATTGTGGCTCAGGATGGGCATGCTTAACACATGCAAGTCAGAGGGGAAGTGGTGTTTCCAGTGGCGGACGGGTGAGTAACGCGCAAGAACCTGCTCTTGGGAGGGTAACAACAACTGGAAACGGTTGCTAATACCCCGTAGGCTGAGGAGCAAAAGGAGGAATCCGCCCGAGGAGGGGCTCGCGTCTGATTAGCTAGTTGGTGAGGCAATAGCTTACCAAGGCGATGATCAGTAGTTGGTCCGAGAGGATGATCAGCCACACGCGGAGTAGAGCAGTCTGGATAGCTCACAAGGCTCATAACCTTGGGGTCACGGGTTCAAATCCCGTCTCCGCACCAATGT